TTTTGATTAAAAAATTGTAAAGTTTTGAAAGGGTACTCAATGAAGATCTTGATAGAAATTAATTACAAGGACGTTACAATACGAAAAGTTGTGAGGAGACATAGGTCTGTGATTCATAAATTTCCTTAGAGAAAACTCAAATATTTAATAGTTTAAATGAACAATGTGAATTGAATCATCTTAGTAGCATTTAAAAAAATCAAACGAGAATTTGTGAGTAATGGCGAATGAAAGCAAACAAGCAGTATAAAATTTATTTACGAAATTCAACTAAAGAAGGTAAAAGTCCTGTAATAAATAAATTTTATATATCAGAAGAAAGTAATATGATGAATTTTGTATGAACAAAGGAGATCCACCTTCTAAAGCTTAAAGATAATTTCTAATCGATAGTGAACGAGTATTGTGAAAAAAAGATGAATAAATCCGACTAAGGAAAAATGAAATTGAGTATTTATAAATTTTCGAAGTTTAAAACTACGAAGTGCCTTTTGCATAATGAATCAGTAAGTTAATATATATTGCAAGTTTAAAACATAGCGATTAAACAAAAGTAATATAAATTATACCTGAAACCAAGTGATCTAACCGCGAACAAGTTGAATATTTATTAAATTAAATTGGAGGGCTGAACTCACATATGTAGCAAAATATGGAGATGATTTGTGGTTAGGAGTGAAAGATTAATCAAACTTGGAGATAGCCGGTTTTTCACGAAACGTATTTAAGTACTACGTAGTTTAAATAAATTGTGTTTAGAGTTACTAAGTAAAAGAAGGAGCGTAAAAACTTACTGAATTTAATATAACTCCGAAACAAAATTTAACTTTTAACTACAGACAGTCTATAGGCGATAAGGTTTATAGACGAGAGGAAAACAATCCAGACCATTTACTAAGATCTTAAAATTATAAGTTTAGGGAAAAAGATTTAAATAAGAGCAAATATAATTTGAATAAGCTTAGAAGCAGCTATTTACTAGAGAAAGCGTTTTAGCTCGTTATTTATTTTCTTAATTTAAATCAAAGATAAAGGAGACTATAAACTATATATCGATGTAGTGGATCAAATAAATATTGATGGTAGTGAAACACTTTGTAATTTTAGTAGTTTGTAAAAAGTAACTAAAAATATCAAAAGAGCTAATGCTGATATGAGTAACGTAAATTGTGTTTAATCACAATCTCTTTATGTTTAAGGTTTTTAACGCAAATTCAAAAACGTTAAGTGAGTCGGTCCTTAAAGAGTAAATGAAAATTAAATCTGAAAGGAATTTAAAAATTAAAACTAATTATATGCATAATATTTGTGTAAGAAGCTAAAATTTCATATTATATAATTAATTAAGGGAATTTTTATTAAACTTTTAGCTTTCAAGAAAAACTTATAATTAGAAGCCGTACTTAAACCGACACTGGTAAACTGGTTAAGAAAACTAAAGTGATCGAATAAATTATGTTGAAGGAACTAGGCAAATTAACTCTGTAAGTTCGCGATAAAGAGAACCAAATAAAACAGTTTGGTATAAAAACAAAAAGCAACGACTGGTTAACAAAACCACAGGACTCTGCAAATTAATTAAAATGTATAGAGTCTGATGCCTGCCCAGTGCCTAAAAAAGAAAAAAATGGGTATAATTTGCTCAAATTTGAATTCTAGGTAAACGGCGGTTCTAACTATAAGAATCCTTAGGTAGCGAAATTCATTGACGGGTAAATTCCGTCCTGCATGAAAGGCTTAACGATTGCTTTACTGTCTCCAATATAAATTCGGTGAAATTACAATACCTGTGAAAATGCAGGTTTCTTGCAGTAAGACGGAAAGACCCTAGATCCTTTACTCTAATTTTATATTGTAAATGCATTTTTGTTGAATAGGATAAGTGGGAGTGCAAACTAAATTGAAATACCACTCTACTAAAAGAAATTTACTTATTAAAACTAAAACGTTATAAGATAGTATAAAAATGAGAGTTTACTTGGGATGAGTACCTCCCAAAAAGTAACGGAGGTGTACGAAGGTAAATACAAAAGTATAATGGCGCAATTTTGCCTGACAATTAGATTGATAAATCAAGTTGAGACGCAAGTCAGTCATAGTGATCCAATATTATCGAAAAGCGTGGAATTAATATTGCTCAACAGATAAAAGGAACTCTAGGGATAACAGATTCATCGTGATTGAAAGCTCATATTGATATCACGGTTTGATACCTCGATGTCGACTCATCTTATCCTGAAACTGAAACCGGTTTCAAGGGTCTAGTTGTTCGCTAGTTAAAAAGGTACGTGAGTTGGGTTCAGAACGTCGTGAGACAGTTCGGTCCCTATCTACTGCAAGTAAGGAAAATAAAAAGAGTATTTTTAGTACGAGAGGACCAAAATACATTAACCTATGGTGATAAGTTGTTGTACCTACAGCAAATTTAATAGCTAAGTTAATTAATTATAAATGCTGAAAGAATCAAAAAGCATGAAAATAACTTTTAATTTTTCGCGAATAATCTAAAAGATAATTAGATTGATCGGTTTGAAGTGGAAGCTTAGTAATGAGTTTATTAAAAGCTTACAAATACGAATTTATTCAAAAACTATATACTAATTTAATCAAAAAACAAATGGCTCAAAAAACAAATCCAAATGCGCTTAGACTTGGATCAACTCAAGTTTGAGAAACAACTATACAAAATTATGGGAAAAAGTCTTCTATTTATTCTTTTTCTCTGATAAAACATTTTTTAGCTAACAAGTTAGCTCTTTTTCACTTTCAACCAGTGAAAAAAGACATGGTATTAAGCAAGAGATTTACTATTCATCATAAGTGGATAGGTTTGAATTTAAAATGTAGTGATAAGCGATCGCAATTAAGTAAAGAATTTGAGAAAAGCTTAAGTTTAATCTACTCAAAAAAAGTTAAAATAAAAAACTTTCATATGATAGAAACTTATGTAACTGCAGAATTTTTAACTTCTTACGTTGAATATCTCTTTACGAAGAATTTTTCGCTAAAAAAAATTAGTCTAAATGTATTTATATTTTTGAAAACGTGTTTAAATATGGAAAAAATAATCTATTCCAATAATACTATATTGATATTAAATTTGATAGGGTTTAAAATAAAAATTTCGGGTAGATTTGATAATTCTAGAAATCAAATGGCTAAGAGCTACGAACAAAGCTTTGGATCTTTATCTCTAGTACGCCTAGAGAATTATGTGGAATTTTATAATAAATCAATTTTTACTAAGCTAGGAGTTTGTGGTTTTCAAGTTTGATTATTTTATAAAATAACTTACAGTGATGGTGATCAATAAAAAAACTCATAATAAATACAAGCTAAAAGGATCTAACAAATTTCAATTTATACGCTCGGGTAGGTTTGGTATTAAAACAATTTCGGCCGGTAGGGTAGTTAAAGAAAAGTGGATTTTAGTTGAAAGGGCTTTGCAAAGAAAACTTAAACTATTATTGGGTCACAAACGAAGTAAGATTTTTAGCTCATTGGAATTTAATAATTCTCTAACAAAACTAAGTTTAGAATCACGTATGGGTAAAGGTAAAGGTATAGTTTACGCAGAAAGTAAATTTTTAAAGCCTGGTACATTGCTTTTTGAGTTTACAAGATTACCTAAACAATATGAAAGTGAAGTTTTCACTTTCATTCAAAAAAAAATGAGGCTAAAGTTAAAGTTAGTGAAATTTTAACTGATAAAAAAGGGGGAGAAACTCAAAGGTTGAGTGTTAGTCTGTCGCATTAAAAGTTGCGGGTTCGAATCCCGTCTCTCTCGAACGTTAAGTATAAGATTAATAAAGTGCAAAACTATTTTTAAGAATGTCAACTCTTTTTACTCATTGAATTTTTCGTTGGATATTTTCAACAAACCATAAAGATATTGGTACTCTATATTTAATTTTTGGTGCCTTTTCAGGTATATTAGGCGGCTGTATGTCAATCTTAATTAGAATGGAATTGGCTCAGCCTGGAAATCATTTATTATTAGGTAACCATCAAGTTTATAATGTTTTAATTACTGCTCATGCATTTTTAATGATATTTTTCATGGTGATGCCTGTATTAATTGGGGGATTTGGAAATTGATTAGTACCCATAATGATAGGTAGTCCTGATATGGCATTCCCCCGTCTAAATAATATTTCGTTTTGGTTATTACCTCCATCGTTATGTTTATTGTTAACATCTGCGTTGGTTGAAGTAGGTGTTGGAACTGGTTGAACAGTTTATCCACCCTTAAGTTCAATTCAAAGCCATTCTGGGGGCGCTGTTGATCTTGCTATATTTAGTTTGCATATTTCGGGAGCTTCATCAATTTTAGGTGCCGTAAATTTTATTTCAACTATTCTAAACATGCGTAATCCTGGGCAAACAATGTATAGAATGCCTTTATTTGTTTGATCAATTTTCGTAACAGCTTTTTTACTATTATTAGCAGTACCAGTTTTAGCTGGTGCTATTACTATGTTATTAACTGATAGAAATTTTAATACATCATTCTTTGACCCCGCAGGTGGAGGTGATCCAGTACTATATCAGCATTTATTTTGATTCTTCGGCCATCCTGAAGTTTACATACTAATTTTACCTGGGTTTGGAATGGTTAGTCACATTGTTTCAACATTCTCGAGAAAACCTGTTTTTGGTTATATTGGAATGGTTTATGCAATGGTATCAATAGGAGTTCTTGGTTTTATTGTTTGGGCCCATCATATGTATACAGTTGGCTTAGACGTAGATACTCGTGCTTATTTTACTGCAGCTACAATGATTATCGCTGTCCCAACTGGAATAAAGATATTTAGCTGAATAGCTACAATGTGAGAAGGATCTATTCATTTTAAAACCCCAATGTTATTCACTATAGGGTTTATTTTCTTGTTTACTATTGGAGGCCTTACTGGAATAGTATTAGCAAATTCTGGATTAGACATTAGTTTACATGATACATATTATGTGGTTGCTCATTTCCATTATGTTTTATCAATGGGAGCTGTTTTTGCAATTTTTGCAGGTTTTTATTATTGATTTGGAAAAATTACTGGTTTACAGTATCCAGAAGTTTTAGGTCAAATACATTTTTGATCAACATTTATAGGTGTTAATTTAACATTTATGCCAATGCATTTTTTAGGACTGGCTGGAATGCCTAGAAGAATTCCGGATTACCCGGATGCTTATACAGGTTGAAATTTAGTGGCATCTTACGGATCTTATGTTTCAGCTTTCAGTACTTTATTTTTCTTCTACTTAGTATTTGTCTCTTTAACTTCGAATAATACTTGTATTGATTCTCCTTGAGATTTTGAAGAAGACTTATCTAAAAAGGGTACCTCGAGTTTAGAATGAGTTGTAACATCTCCGCCTGCATATCATACATTCGAAGAAATGCCATTGGTTTGTGAAACAACAAAATAATATGTCAAAATTTACAATTTTATTTTATTTCTTATTTTTTCCTTTAAAAAAAGGGTTAAGTGATTCTGCGGAAAATTGACAATTAGGTTTTCAAGATCCAGCAACTCCTATAATGGAAGGTATCATAAATCTACATCATGATTTAATGTTTTTCGTTTGCGTGGTTTCAATTTTTGTAACTTGAATGCTGTTCCGCACCTTGTGGCATTTTAGTTATCATCGTAATAAAATTCCTTCATCCTTATCTCATGGTACTTTAATTGAAATTGTTTGAACAGTAACACCAGCAATTATATTACTGGTTATTGCAATCCCATCGTTTTCTCTGTTATATGCAATGGACGAAATAATTTCACCTGCGATAACTATAAAAACATTAGGTCATCAATGGTATTGAAGTTATGAATATTCCGATTATTTAAACGAGGATGGTGAATCAATTTTGTATGATAGTTACATGATTCCGGAAGAAGATTTAGAAATAGGTCAACTTCGCCTGCTAGAAGTAGATAATCGTATGGTTATACCGATAAATACGCATGTTAGATTAATTGTTTCAGCGGCTGATGTACTACATAGCTGGGCCGTTCCCTCTTTAGGGATAAAATGTGACGCAATTCCAGGAAGGTTGAATCAAACTTCATTATTTATAAAAAGAGAAGGAGTATATTATGGGCAATGCAGTGAAATTTGTGGAATTAATCATGGATTTATGCCAATTGTAGTTGAAGCTGTAACTTTACCAGATTACATTTCCTGAATTTCTAATAAATTAAGCGAATAGGGTTATGAGATTATCTGTTTCTCAACTTATATTTTTAGTACTTATATTTTTAATTTTATTTTACTCTGACAAAAAAATCCTTGCAAACTTTAACAAAGTTTGCAAGGAATTAATCTCTAAAATAGCAGAGATAATTTCGAACCAAAACAAAAAAAAGTAATTATGACTCTTTTGTCTCAAATTTCTAAAAAAGTACAACGACACCCTTTTCATTTAGTTGATCCAAGTCCTTGACCGTTTGTCGGATCTTTATCTGCATTTTCATGCGCCATTGGTGGAGTGATGTATATGCATGCTTTTAAGAATGGGGGATTTATTCTCTTAGTAAGTTTTTTATCTTTATTGTCTGTCATGTTTGTTTGATGGAGAGATGTTATACGAGAAGCAACATTTGAAGGGCATCATACAGGTATTGTTCAGCAAGGACTACGTTACGGTATTATTTTATTTATTGTCTCTGAAGTATTATTCTTTTTCGCTTTTTTTTGAGCTTTTTTCCATAGTAGTTTAGCCCCAACGGTAGAAATAGGTTCAATTTGACCTCCAAAAGGAATTAGCATTATTAACCCTTGAGAGATTCCCTTCTTAAATACTTTAATACTTTTACTTTCAGGTTGTACAGTTACTTGATGTCACCATGCAATAATTGCTAATCATCGTTTGCAATCTCTAATGAGTTTATTAGCCACTATTGTTTTAGCGGTTGTATTTACTGGCCTTCAAGCATATGAGTATAATTTAGCTGATTTTAGACTGTCTGACGGTATTTACGGTTCGACTTTTTATATGGCAACAGGATTTCATGGATTTCATGTATTTATAGGTACGATCTCTCTGATTATATGTTTTATTAGATTGAGCAAATATCAATTAACTCAACAACATCATTTCGGTTTTGAATCTGCAGCATGGTATTGACATTTTGTTGATGTAGTATGATTGTTTTTATTTGTATCAATTTATTGATGAGGAGGATTATAGCAAAATGTTAAATACTACTTTAATTATATTAATTACACTAATTTTAATTTCGCAGAATATACTGTTATTGAATGAAGAAACACTAATTCTAATTTGTTTTGTGACATTTATTTGACTTTTTTATAAAAAATCAAGTCAAAATATTAAAGATGATCTAAATTATCAATCGTTAGCTATAAAAGGATCGATAGAAAATTCGTTCGAGAATTTAATATCATCTTTAGAAATGGAGTTAAAAACCCAAAGAGACTTAACAAATTTGGCGCGTAATTTCATACAGCTAAAACAACATTTTGTAAACTTAAATTCAATTACATCGCTTAAATTACCAATTTTTTCCTTAAATAACTATCAAGATATTTACAGAAAAAAGTTGACTTTTACTCAAAAGTTAGAGAATCAAACTTCAAAATTAATAGCTTTACTATTAATAAAAAAACTTAAAAAAATTTTATACTTAAAAAAATTTTATACTCAGTCATTTCAACTCTCAAATTCAACTTGTATTCAAAAAATTTCTTTAAGGGAATATTTTAATTTTGTTTAACTAAATAATTAGCGGGTATAGAAAAACGGTAAATTTCATTAGTCTTCCAAACTGAAAGTATGGGTTCAAATCCCATTATCCGCTTTATTTAACATAAATAATGGTGTATAGCCAAATAGGTAAAGGCAATAGCTTTTGATGCTATCAATTAAAGGTTCGAATCCTTTTACACCAGATAAGCTCGCTTGGTGAAAATGGTAAACACGGTGGATTTAAAATCCGCTCCTATTTAAGGTTACTGGTTCGAGTCCAGTAGCGAGTACGTTAAAAACTTTAAACTAAACTATAACAATATGCGTTTAATCAAGCGTCCAATAATTTCTATCGTAAATGATCATTTAATTGATTACCCTACTCCTATTAATATTCACTATGCCTGAAACTTTGGGTTTTTGTCTGCTATGTGTTTGGCTATTCAAATTATAACTGGAATTTTTTTAGCTATGCACTACACGCCCCATGTAGATTTAGCTTTTGCTAGTGTGGAACATATAATGCGTGATGTTAATTATGGATGATTACTAAGATATATCCATGCAAACGGAGCCTCAATGTTCTTTATCGTAGTTTATATTCATATATTTAGGGGATTATACTTTGGATCATACACTAAACCCCGACATCTAGTTTGAGTTGTAGGAGTTCTGATTTTTTTTTTAATGATGGGTACTGCATTTATAGGTTATGTTTTACCTTGAGGTCAAATGAGTTTATGGGGCGCCACAGTAATAACTAATTTAGTATCTGCTATTCCCTTTATAGGAGACTCAGTTGTAACTTGACTTTGAGGCGGTTTTTCAGTCGATAACGCAACATTAAACAGATTTTTTAGTCTTCATTACTTATTACCTTTTATTATTACCGCGGCTACTTTAATCCACTTAGCTATTTTACATCAAGATGGATCAGGAAATCCTTTAGGTATCGATTCAAATGTTGACAAAATTAGCATGTTTCCCTACTTTATAATTAAAGACTTATTAGGGTTAATAAGCTTTTTAATATTTTTTTCTATATTTGTTTATTTTTCACCTAACATATTAGGTCATGCTGACAATTACATTGAGGCAAATCCTATGGTTACACCTGCACATATTGTACCAGAATGGTATTTTTTACCTTTTTACGCTATTCTAAGAAGTATTCCGCATAAGTTAGGTGGGGTTATTGCTATGATTTCTGCTATTGCTATATTAGCCTTATTACCATGAATTCACAGTACAGAAATTAGAAGTTCTCGATTTAGACCCATATATAAGTTCTTTTATTGAACAATGATAAGTTGCTGTTTTATCTTAGGTTGAATTGGAGGAATGCCAGTAGAAGAACCTTACGTATTTATAGGTCAAGTAGCAAGTTTTTTTTACTTTTTTTACTTTTTATTTATTTTACCAAGTTTAGGTAAAATTGAGCGTTTTTTATTAGAATTTAATATTTAAATGGATATGTTTAAAACATATCCATTTAAATATTACTATTTACGGATAGAGGGATTCGAACCCTCACGACTCAATAAAATCTCTAGAATCTAAATCTAGTACGTCTACCAATTCCGTCATATCCGTTAATTATTTCCTTAAAGTTACAAATTTTACAACACCTGTTGCTTTTCTTATTAACTGATATTCAATTTTTTGTTTTTTAACATCTGTTCTTTGATGCATCGTTAAAACAATTGCTCCTATCATTGCTACTAATAAAATAAGACTAGATATCAAAAATAATAAACTATAATTCGTGTATAAAACTTTACCAATAACTTTTATATTTGAAATATTATTAATTTCGTTTATTCACAAAGTTGTTTTTGGTTGATCCTCTATAACTTTAATTAAATTAAATTCATCAATAGTTAAACTTAGTTGGTAAGAAAATAGTAGAATAATAAAAATTCCTATAGGAATTAAAGAAACAGAATTTAAACTAGATGAATTTATTTTAACGTTTAGCATCATAACTACAAATAAAAATAAAACAGCAATTGCTCCTACATAAACAATTAAAAGCATAAAAGAAAGAAATTCTACACCAAATAAAAGCAACAAACCAGCAACGTTACAAAAAACTAAAATTAAAAAAAGTACAGAATGTACTGCATTAGTTAGTGTAATTACCATTAATGCTGATAACAAAGCGAAAAGAGAAAAAGTAATAGATAGAAAAGTCTCAATATTCATTTATCTTGTTTAATATAAGCGAAAAAAGGGATTCGAACCCTCAACTTTAATCTTGGCAAGATTACACTCTACCAATTGAGTTATTTTCGCTATGGCGGAGAGAGCTCGGAGGATTGAGCACTAGATTGTGAATCTATAGGTCGTGGGTTCGAATCCCATTCTTCGCCTATTTAATTAAATGTATTATTTGCTGCTTTAAATTCGAAATTGCTTTCCCAGGATTTAAGTTTTTTGGGCAAGTTTTACTGCAATTCATTATTGTATGGCATCTAAAAAGGCGCATTTTATGATTTAAAAAATCAAGTCTTTCATACGTGTTACTATCTCTAGAGTCCGTGATTCATTTGTATGCTTGTAGTAAAATTGCTGGTCCTAAATAAACCTCTTGATTCCACCAATAACTAGGACAGCTTGCTGAACAACAAGCACACAATATACATTCATATAACCCATTTAATTCCGCACGATCTACCTTCGACTGTAGCTGTTCTTTTTCAGTATGATTTTCGCTAACTAATCAAGGCTTTATTGACTTATATTGAGAGTAAAAATTTGTAAGATCAATAACTAAATCCTTTATAACATACATGTGCGGTAAGGGATAAATTGTTATGAATTTAGTTTTTAACTTTAATACCTTAAGGCAGGCCAAAGTATTTGTTCCTTCTATATTCATTGCGCAACTTCCACATATCCCTTCTCTACATGAACGTCTAAAAGTTAATGAAGAATCTTGATAGTTTTTAATTTGAACTAGAGCGTCAAGTACCATTGGACCACACTTATTCAATAATATAGGATAAATACTGAATCAAGGTTTATGTTGAATATGGGGATTTCATCTATATACACGAATGTATATACACGAATCTGGTTTTTTGTGTAATCTTAGTTTGTTAGTTGACTCTTTTTTTAAAAACATATTTTTTATAAGATTAGTAAACCTATTAAAAAAATAAAGACAATAAAAATAGTAAAATGTGTAAAAAATTGTTTACTTAATAAAACATCTAGGTTTCAAAAAATATGACGCAAACCGTTAAACAAATGATAAAATAATATTATCAGAAATAATAATGAAACAATTCGGATTACTTTAAAGTACAAAATAAAATAAATTTCAAATAAAATATTCTGAGAGTTACATAACACCAAATTATTTAAAGTACTTACTAATACAAAAGAACACAGTAATATTAGTACTCCTGAAATTCTGTGCCAAATTGAAAAAGCCGATGATTGTTGCGGTACATAAATTGTTAAATGAGGAGATATTGGGCGGTTAAAAAATGAAAAATCTTGCAACATTATTTATATTTTTTGTCCAGAATGGGATTTGAACCCATGACACAAGGATTTTCAATCCTATGCTCTACCAACTGAGCTATCTAGACTCAGGATGAAGTAGGATTCGAACCTACGATAAGAATTTATGTCAATTTTCAAAATTGATGCTTTCAACCACTCGGCCATTCATCCTATGTATGTTAGGGTAGTAGGATTCGAACCTACAACTTTTTACTCCCAAAGTAAATACGATAACCAATTTCGTCATACCCTAATAATTTTATATTAGGTAAATAAGATTAAAAATGCCATCATTAGTGCGAATAAAGCTACAGCTTCAGTTAAAGCAAATCCTAAAATTGTATAGCCAAATAATTGCTGTTTTAATGAAGGATTTCTTGCGTAAGCCATAACTAACGAACCGAAAACAATACCTACACCAGCACCTACACCTGTTAATCCTATTGTTGCTAAACCAGCACCAATCATTTTTGCACTTTGAAGAGTTACGTTCATGTTTATATTTCAAGTTAAATTTATAAGCCTCTCAATTTAAAGCTAGAATTGGAATTGAACCAATATATAAAGATTTGCAATCTTTTGCATATACCATTCTGCCATCTAGCCATTTAACGGAAATAGGACTTGAACCTATAACTTTTGGATTATGATTCCAATGTTCTAACCTAATTGAACTATTCCGCCTAAATTCTGCGAATCTTTTTTTTCTTACACCCATTATGGGGTAAAGCAGTTTTATCACAAATAGAAATAATATTAATTGAAGAATTTTTAAAGAATTTAGTAAAATTTCTTTTATTTCTATTAAAACCTTTCAGTTGTAAATGTAAAAATTTACACTCTAGAAAATTTAGTTTAGTTATTATTTCTTTTAATGCGCTATTTGTTGAAATTAAAGTAATTTTCTTTGTACCTTTAATTTTTTTAGCTCCTATAGAAGTTCAAAATAATATGTTACCTTTTATGCAAGTTAAAACGCACAAAATATTAGTTGAAGTGAATAAAATTTTTAGTACAGTTGATTTCACAATATCTGCTACTAGCTTTAGAATTATTTAGGTTCTACTTAACTGGCTAAGATTTCCGTACAAATAGTATTTTTAGCGAAAACAAACCTACTTTTTGAGTTCGGAAAGGGATCGAGTAGTTTTCTAATTTTGTTTCTTAAGTTAAATAAAATTTTGATTACTCCCATTCTAAAGCACCCTTGTATCATTCATAAATAAACCCTATAGTTAAAATTACTAGAAAGATAACCATAGTTCAAAAACCTAAAATCGGAATTTCATTTAAAGAGAGAGATCAAGGAAATAGAAAACTTATTTCTAAGTCGAATATTAAAAATAATATGGCCACTAAATAAAATCGAATATCAAACGTAGCTCTAGCATCATCAAACGGATTAAAACCACACTCATATGCACTTACCTTTTCTTGATCAGCTTTTTGCGGAATAAGAAAATATGAAAGAGCAAAAATTGCTAATGAAAGCAAACAAGCTATTACGAGAAATATTAAAATTACAGAATATTCTTTAAATACTATTTTCATAATTAAGGTAATCAATTAAAACTTACTAGTATACCCGCAACTAAAAACACCCATCCCAACGACAAAGGTAAAAACACCTTTCACCCAACACGCATTAATTGATCATAACGATATCTTGGAAAAGAAGAACGAACTCATATAAACCCAAAAAGTAGAAACGTGGTTTTTAACGCAAACCAGATAGACGCTGGAATTCAATAAAATATTGTTAAATTTAATGGAGGTAACCACCCACCTAAAAATAAAATTGTAGTTAAACTACACATTAGAATCATATTCGCATATTCCCCTAAAAAAAATAGTGCAAATCCCATCGCTGAGTACTCAACATTATAACCTGCAACTAATTCTGCTTCTGCTTCTGGTAAATCAAAAGGAGCTCTATTAGTTTCTGCTAATATAGAGATATAAAACATAAGTAAAATAGGGAATAATGGAACAGCAAATCATACAACTTGTTGCGATAAAACTACCTCTGTCAAATTAAGTGAACCCGAACATAATAAAACATTTATTAATATTAAACCTATTGAAACTTCGTAAGATACCATTTGCGCGGCAGACCTCAAGGCACCTAGAAAAGCATATTTCGAGTTGCTAGCTCATCCCGAAATGATGATGCCATAAACCCCTAATGAAGAAATCGCTAAAATGTATAAAATTCCTACATTTATATCAGAATAGACTAACCCTTCTCCTAATGGTAATACACTTCAAGAAATTAAAGCTAACAAAAAAGTAAGGATAGGTGCAAGTACAAAAATACTTATATTAGCACTAGACGGTAATACAGTTTCTTTTACAAATAATTTGAGACCATCTGCTAAAGGTTGTAATAAACCAAAGATTCCTACAATATTTGGCCCTTTTCGACGCTGCATTGCCGCCATAACTTTCCTTTCAGCTAATGTCATATACGCAACTGCAATTAATAAAGGTAAAATTATTGAAACTATTTTTAATAGCGTTGTGATTATAAAAACCATACTAATTTTGTTTATAAAATCATGAAAGTTGGAATCGTTAATATCAATTCCAAATCTAATATTAAAAAAAGTAAAGACATTAAAGAAATTCCTAATAACAAAGAATTAAACTTAGTTGTTGGAACAAGAATTGGTCAATAATGCTCACTATCAAAATACATGTTTTTTATTAATCGGATGTAATAAAAACACGCTATACAGTTTAATAAGATAGCTAACACGCTAATTCCAATAATGTTATTTTTTATAGCTGTTATTAAAATAAATAATTTTGAAAAGAACCCAACTAAAGGTGGAATACCGGCCATCGAAAATAAAAAAATAGTCATTGATATAGCTAATAAAGGATTAGTATTAGAAATCATTTTCAAATTTTTCAAATAGCGGGATTGTAACTCTTTTGGATAAGTATAAAGCTTTAAGCTCATAATGAAGCTAAAAGTTCCTAATGTGGTAATCATATAAACTAAAATATAAGTAACCAAACTAAATACCCCTTCTTTACTTCCTGATGATAAAGCAATAAGCATAAAACCTATGTGATTAATTGAACTATAAGCCATAAATCGCTTCCATTTCGACTGTGTTAATGCGCCTAATACACCTGTTATTAAAGAAAATAATGCTGAAATTAATACTAGTAACGACCAGTAACCGATTAAGTCGTGAAAAGAAAAAAGTAATAACTTTACTAAAACTGCAAAAATCGGTAGTTTTGGAAAGACAGAAAATAATGCTGTTATTATTATATTTGCACCTTCATAAACATCTGGAACTCACATATGAAATGGACTTGCACTTATTTTAAAAAATAATGCACTAATTATAAAAACAAGTCCTGTTATAATTCCAATAGTATCGATGAGATTTGTATTCACAAATCCCGTGAATAAATTAGTAAAGTCATTAAAGTTTGTTAAGCCTGTTAATCCATACAATAGCGATGATCCGAATAATAATAAAGCTGACGAAAAAGCACCCAAAATAAAATACTTTAATCCTGCTTCAGTCGAAAATTCTGAGGTGCGATTAAAACTCGCTAATATATAAAATATTAAACTTTGAAACTCAATAGTTAAATACACGCTTAGTAAGTCACAAGATTGTATTACGAGAAGCATTGCGATAATAACTAATAAAATTAAAATTCAAAATTCGAAAGAATTTAATTTTTGATGAAAGGAATGATGATATGCCAAAAGAATTCACATTGGTGAAAATCCTAATATAATAATTTTTGCACCATGACTAAAATTATTTAAAATTAGAAAACCATTTCAACTTACTAAATTGATTTGTTCTTGAGCTAATAACAAAATTAACCCAAATAAAAGAATTTGTAAAGAAACTCAACCCATACTTCTATTTAAAATAGGAAAACCTAAAAAAGAAGAGGAGGTAAAAAATACCCCGTAAATTAGGACAATACATGCTCCTCACAGAACATAAATTTCTGATACTACTGAATATAAATCGTAAAATAAGTAATCCATTGTTATTTTAAATAATTAACTCTACTAAACAGCGAGCTAACTCAATATGACAAATACGTACTAGAATTAAAAAAATTAGGTGTAATTTTTCCACATGAATGTAATCGTATATAATTGTTTTAATACCAGAACTTATATGAAGTAAAGATAAAGATAAAATTAATGCAATAATTTCTAGATCAACCAAAATTGTAGCAAAAATAAGCAAAGCTGCTAAGCGAATACTGAATCAATTGAAATTTCTAACCATACTTTATTAACATAATTGTTCCATTAAGTTTAATACAGAAAAGTGGATTAAATCTAAAAATGAACTTGGGTATAAACCCATTCATAGTACTAATAGAACAAGTGGTAATAAAATTCAAAATTCGCGGCGTGATAAATCTTGAAACAACTGAAAATATTGAATTTTGATTACTCCGAAAATAATTCTATTAAAAAGTCAAATAGAGTATGCTGCACCAAAAATCATTCCTAGACTAGCTAAAAAAGTTACAAAAATACTCGCTTTAAAAGTACCAAACAATACTAAAAATTCACCTATAAAGCTGCTTGTACCTGGAAAACCTAAGTTTGCAAAGGAAAAAAATAGGAAAAAAATACCGAAAACAGGCATAGTTTGAACTAAACCACTATAATATTTAATGATCCTAGTTTTATGACGATCATATAATATACCAACGCATAAGAAAAGTGCACTTGATACAAGCCCATGGCTCAACATAAGAATTATGCTACCTTCTATTCCTTGTAGTGTCGAAGAAAAAATTCCTATAGTTACAAAACCCATATGGGATACTGAAGAGTAAGCAATAATTTTCTTCAAGTCTACTTGACGTAAAGTTGTTAAAGAAGCGTAAATTACTGCAATTAAGCTTAACGAGAACACTAAAGGCGTAAAGAAAGTTGACGCAAAAGGAAATAAAGGTAATGAGAACCTTAAAAAGCCGAATCCTCCCATTTTCAGTAATATCCCAGCTAAAATAACAGAACCCGCGGTTGGAGCTTCAGCATGCGCTTCAGGTAATCAAATATGAAATGGTATCATAGGAATCTTAATAGCAAAACTTGCAAAAAATGAAAGTCAAAGAACTAGTTGACGAAATTCCGAAAAATTAACTTGTCATAAAAGTTGAATATCTAATGTACCTGTTTGAAAGTAAATGAAAATTAGACCTAACAACATTAATAATGATCCCACTAAGGTATATAGAAAAAATTGGTAAGCTGCACGAATTTTTCTTGATCTGGATCCTCAAATACCTACAATTAAGAACATGGGAATTAAAACGCTTTCAAAAAAAATGTAAAAGAGTAACAAGTCTAAAACTGAAAACACTTGAATCAAACAGAATTCTAATATTAAAAAACAAATCAGATACTCTTTTACTAAGAATGTAATTGATGTCCAACTAATCAATACACATATTATTGTAAGAAATGTTGTCAATAGAATGAAAAAAATTGAAATACCATCAACTCCTATTGTATAATAAAGATTTCAACGTTCTAACCAGTTAAAGGTGTAAATAAATTGAAATAATGAAGTACCTGAATCAAACTGTATCCAAATAAGTAAAGAGAAAAGGAAAGATAGACAAGAAAAACATAAAGCAATTAACCTGCATAAATAAATACTCGTTGTGGGAATTAAATACAAGCTTAACGCTCCTACTAATGGAGTTAAGGCTGTATAAATCAGAGGGTTAAAAAAAGTTTCTGACATATTTAGTTTCTATTTGAGTCTAGATTGATTCGAACAATCAACCTTACGCTTATCAAGTTACAGTCGATAGGAAAAAACAAACCTACCTCTGCCTAAAACTGTACAAGACAGATTTCCTGTCATACAGCTTCCATTAAACTTCAAGTTTAATAAATTATTTTAAGCTTATTTTTCTTATTACAAGTAAACTTTTGCTTATATAATTCTCCAATTTACACGTTTCAATTTTTTAATATTTTAAACTTTTAGGATTTCACTTTACACCTTTTATTGATTAACAGTAACCCAATTAAGTATACGCTATTAATTCTGTTTTACACATAGTTTAGAGTTAAGATGTTTTCAGTAAATTTCTGTTCGTATCCTTAAGCTTTTTTACTTAATTCAGCTTTAATTACCTAGTAATCATAAATTAAGCATTACATTTGGATTATAAATGATGAGAATCTCACTCATTTAAAAAATTAATTTACAGTATTAAATACTAACATGCCGCACGCGTACGCTCTAACCTTTAAGCTATAGACTCGTATTTTAATATTAAATAAAGAAAATGAGTACTAAGTATAAAATCAATGAGAGTAAATAATAATACTTTAAAGTTTTTAGTAAATAAAACAAGAAAAAGAAAAAGAAAAGTCCTAAAACCATAAAAAAAATATAATGGGTTATTTGACCAGTTTGAAATTTTTTAATTGATTTTGCTCATAATGGAATTAGATTCATCATTCCATATGGTCCTAATAATTCAATAAAACCTCTATCTAAATTTCTAAAGGTCACATTATAACCAAAAGTTAAGATAGGATAAATAAATAATCGATTATAAATCGGATCTCAAAATCATTTTTTGTTTGACAAAAAGGCAAAAAAACTATGAACTTTTCAATTTAGCACTACAAATTTTGATAAATTTAGTACACTTGCTAATCCTATTCCAAGCATACTAAGGAAAAATGGTAATCATTTAATCGACGTATTTATAAACTCTGCTTCAATACATTTGGAATGGAACGGTAAAGTGAAAATTGACGCCTGTCAAAAATTTGTCCCAGGTCCTATAAAAAAATCTTTAGCTGAATACCCCACAAAAATACTTCCTATAGCCAAAACTATAAGAGGTGTTAATATTAATGAATCAGACTCGTGAATTGCAATTATATTTTTTCTTATTGAATTCGTATTATTTAAAAATGTCAAATATAATAGTCTAGATGAATAAAATGCTGTAAACAAAACTGATAAGTTACCTAACCAACAAGCTAAAGCAGATATACTATTATTTAAATTAGAACTAGATGAAATTTGAGAAAGCTCTAAAATAAAGTCCTTAGAATAAAAACCGGAAAGGAAGGGAAAACCTGCTAATGCTAGAGAGCCTATTAGCATTAACGAGTAAGTTACAGGTAAGAAATATGAAAGAGAACCCATTCTTCGCATATCTTGCTCATCAGCTAACGCATGAATAATTGAACCTGCGCTTAAGAAAAGTAAAGCTTTAAAAAAAGCATGATTTGTTAAATGAAACATACTAACGTTATAGCATGATAAACCACACGCGAAAATCATATACCCTAATTGGCTACAAGTAGAATAAGCAATTACACGTTTTAAATCATTTTGAAATACTCCAGTCATGGCAGCAAAAAAAGTTGTCAGTGAACCAAATACAATTAAAGTTCCTAATACAGTTGAAGAATACTCAATTAAAGGTGAAAATCTAATCATTAGAAAAACTCCTGCTGTAACCATAGTTGCTGCATGAATTAAGGCTGAAACGGGAGTAGGTCCTTCCATCGCATCCGGTAGTCATGTATGTAAACCTAACTGAGCTGATTTACCAACAGCTCCAATGAATAATAACAACCCTATTAAAGTTAAACTATTAACATAAAATCCTAAAAGTGAAAAGGAATAGTTTTGAAAGAACGGTGCTAATGAAAAAATAGTTAAATAGTCTACCGAATTGAAAATGTAAAAAATTGCAAAAATTGCAATACTTAATCCAAAATCACCTACCCTATTAACAACTAAAGCTTTTATAGCTGATTGATTTGCGGCTAATCGAGTAAATCAAAAATTTATTAATAAATATGATGCTAAACCGACACCTTCTCACCCTAAAAACATTTGCACGGTATTGTCTGCCGTTACTAAAACTAACATGAAAAAAGTAAATATTTCCAAATAAGACATAAATCGCGGGCAATGGGGATCATTACCCATGTAACTAATTGAATAAATATGTACTAGCGTAGAAATAGAGGTTACCACAATTAACATTATTGAAGTAACCGAATCGAAGATAAAGCCCCAATTAATTGAGAGAGTCCCAACATTAACCCAAGGACTCAAAGTTATGTAGCATACAGAATTACATAACCCTACTTCGTAAAAAATCATGATCGAAAATACAAATGATGTTAAAACACAACTAGTCGAAAGAATACTTGACCCATAATATCCTAGTAGGCGCCCCCCAAAACCAGAAATTAATGATCCAATTAAAGGTAAAATTATCGTGCTAACATGCATTTTAATTATCAAGTTTTACGTTATTAGCTAATTTACAACGAATTTCTATTAAATCCAATATTTGAAAATTGCAGAATAGAACTGAATTTTTTAAGGCTTTACTTAACGTTTCGTCTACTTTTTTAGTTTCTGAATTTTTTAAATAAAAAACTTCAAAAGTTGGGTTAGAATTAAAAATTTTTCTTATTACTAGTAAATCATTTACAAGAATTTGATTTAACTGCTGCTCTGATTTTATAAATTGGTCTCTGATTTTGATTATTTTTGAATCGTTCAAATCGATTATACTTTTTCTGGATTTTAGTACTTTTAAAAATCTTGGAAGAAAAAAATGAGTTAAAACAATGTAAAATGAAACAAAAACTATAAATAATCAAAATATTTGAGGGAATAAAATTATACGATCCAATTGAGGCATTTTTAATGAAGATCAATTACGTCATTTAAATAAATACAAGTTAGCAAAGTGAACACATATGCTTGAAGGCCAGCAATTGCTAACTCAAGGCCAATTAAAGCAACCAGAAGACCCAACGGTATCAAGTGAAAGAAGGCTAATAATCCACCTGCAGATAGCATTGTTCAAGCAAACCCAGCAATAATTTTTAGTAACGTATGACCCGAAGTCATATTAGCAAATAATCGAATTGATAAAGTAAAAACTCTTATCAAATAAGATAATAATTCAATAGTTATAATCAAAGGAACAATGATCAAAGGAACACCTCTCGGTAGAAATAGTGAAAAGAAGTTTATACCATGAGTTTGGATTCCTATTATATTTATACCTATAAAAATTGATAAAGATAGTGCAAAGGTAAAGATAATATGACTTGTTACTGTAAAACTGTAAGGAACCATACCTATAAAGTTGCAAAACAATAAAAATAAATGTAAACTAAAAATAAAAGGAAAATAGAATTCACCTTTCGAACCTAAATTTTCGCGAATCATGTTTGCAGTAATTTCGTAGACCGATTCTTTTACTAACTGCCAATTTGTGGGAATTAAACTGCTTTTATAAAAACTTAAACTTAATCAAAATATAGAAATTAGGAAAGTTAAAAACATAAATAATGCTGAGTTCGTTATAGAAAAATTAAGACCCCCAATTGAAATTGGCAAAATTGTGACAATTTCAAATTGTTCTAAGGGACTTTGAATAAAAGTATGATAGTTATTAGACATATTATAGTTCATTTTAAATCAGGAGAAGAAGGACTTGAACCCTCAACCCTTGGTTTTGAAAACCAGAGCTCTACCAATTAAGCTATTCTCCTTTATTTTAATATACAGTAAAATTCTCTAAGTTTAAATGTAAAGGATAATTTATAATTTCCCAAATATGAAAGTGGTATATCAATTTATTGGTAAAAATTTCATACCTAGTTCCAAGCTTATTATTTAACCCTAAAGATAGGGCGTTTTCAAAATTGAAAAATGAGTTATCTTTTCTTATAACCGCGTGACACGTAAAATATTGATCTTTTCTAACAAGAAATCTTTGATTTAAAATTAATTCTATGAAAAATAGATTATCAGAGAAATTCATACCCATTGATCCCCTTATATTTTTAAATGTTTTTGGTTTTGTTTCGCGTTGCGCAAAAGATAATTTACAAAGAGATAAATTTCGATCGATGGATTCAAACTTTTTGACATAATGACAATAAAGTTTCGTTCTAAGTTGGAATTGCATAATTTAATTTAAATTAAATGGAAATAATCGGATTCGAACCGATGATTTTATGTGTGCAAGACATATGTTTTACCAATTTAAACTATATTCCCTTCTATAGTGGTTTTTTATTCATCGGTCTAGTGAATTATTAATAATTCACTAGACCGATGAATAAAAAACCACTATAGAAGGGGAAACTCTTCCTGATAGCTTAGTCGGTGAAAGCGAGTAGCTGTTAACTACTAGATCGTAGGTTCGAATCCTACTCAGGAAGTTTAAAGCATTTAACTCAACTGGTAGAGTATTTTGTTTACACCAAAAAAGTTAGAGGTTCGAATCCTCTAATGCTTAATACTACTTAGATTGTGCTTGTAACTCAACTTGGATAGAGTATTAAATTACGAATTTAAAAGTTGAAAGTTCGAATCTTTCCAAGCACTACTTATAAAAGAGTGTATAGCTTAGTCGGTGAAAGCAGTAGACTTTTAATCTATAGATCTTAGGTTCAAATCCTAATACACTCAATCAATAGCCTGCATAAAAGCGTGAATTGACCTATTTATTTCTATACTGCAGAATTTTTTTGGAGGTTTATTTATTTCTTATTTGGATGGTTAAACTTAAATTTAATCATTTACATCAAGATGGATAGTGTGGTTTTTCTTGAAATACTTCCTTTTTTTGATTTCGGAAAAAGGTTTATTGTACTAGGCGTAACTGATTTAATTGAACTCTTTTGGTTTAATTGTCTTTCGTTATCCTCTCTTTTCACTTACCCTCTTTTCACTTACCACTTAATTTTCTTCTTTAAATCAAGTTGATACTACTACCAATCTAAATTTGCTAGTTCTATCTTCTTTTGGTGAGCTTTAAGTATTTGTAGTATTGTATTTATACTTTCTCATGAGAAAATTCTACCTAATGTTTTAGTATTCTTCACCCAACACAGTAGAGTACTAAATTGAAATCAAACAGCATTAGTTGTCGAAACTCAATTAAATACTTTGCCCTACGTAATTTGAATACTTGAATTTCATTATTTATTAAACTTTTGAACCCTAATATTATTTTATTATTTTATTATTTTATTATTAAAAAATAATTCAATAAATAATTATTTATTTATAAAAAGTTATAGTAAAACTATTTTATTTAGTGTTCTAGTACTAATTTTTTTAGTGATACCTCCTGATTTGATCCAGCAACTAATTGTTATTTTTCTATTATTTATGTTTACTGAAATACTTTTTCTGTTCATTTGTATAAGATTAACCAATAACTTAAAAGTCAAAATAAATGCCAACTATTCACCAATTACTTAAAAAACCACGAGTCAAGCTAAAGTCTAAAACCAGAGCAGCCGCTTTAAAATGTTCCCCTCAAAGGAAAGGGATCTGCATTCGTGTTTACACAATAAACCCAAAAAAACCGAATTCAGCTGAAAGAAAGGTAGCTAAAGTATTATTAACTTCAGGAAAGTCTGTAATAGGTTACATTCCTGGTGAAGGTCATTCTTTACAAGAACATTCTTTAGTTTTATTAAGAGGTGGCCGAGCCAAAGATTTGCCTGGGGTCTTTTATCATTTTGTCCGTGGCGTATATGATTTAATTCCAGTTAAAAATAGAAGAACATCGCGGTCAAAATATGGCGCAAAAAAATAAGCTCCTATCGTTTAATGGTTAAAGACAATACTTTTTCGTAGTATAAATGTGAGTTCGAATCTCACTAGGAGTAATGCACGGGATAGAGTAAATGGTTAACTCATTAGGTTCATGTTCTAAAGTTATAGGTTCAAGTCCTATTCCCGTAATTGCAGCAAAACTTTTAATGAAAAAAACAAAATTAATTAATTATTCTTCTATTAAATACAACTTACTTTATTATTTTGCCAAAAGACAGGGTATTTTACTTGATAAAAGAGTTTTCGAAATATTATTTTCATATGAAGGCGGTTTCTCATTAATTCTTCCATTTTGATTCTTCAGTTCTTATTTAAAAAAATTTTAGGGTAGTTAGACTAGACATTAGTTAAACAAATTAAGTAGTATAGAAGAGTTTGATCCTAGCTCAGAATGAACGTTAATGGTTAGCATAACACATGCGAGTTAAAATTAAATTAATTAGCGCACGGGTGAGTAAATTTATAGGAATTAATTCGGGTAAATTGTTGAATGCATGTAAAGATTAATCGTATTCGAAAAAGTCTATAAAAGATTAAGTAGTTGGTGACTAAAGCCCACCAAGCTTACGATCTTTAGTTGGTCTGTGAGGATGAACAACCACATTGGGAATGAAAACGGCCCAAACTTTATTAAAAGGCAGCAGTGAGGAATATTGAGCAATGAGCGAAAGCTTGACTCAGCTAGACCATTTGTGTGAGTGAAGGTAAATAGCCGTAAAACACAATTTTATAAAAATAATGATTGATTTTTAAAAGTCCTGGCTAATTCTGTGCCAGCAGCCGCGGTAAAACAGGAAGGGCAAACGTTATTCGAATTGATTGGGCGTAAAGAATATGTAGGTTGGTTATTAACTTTTAACTAAAAGCTTAAAGTTTATTTTTATTGAAGTTAAAAAAGTAATAGTCTAGAGTTTAAGTAAAGATTATAGAATTTTAAATGTAACGGTAAAATGTATTGATATTTAAAGGAATCTCGATAGCAAAGGCAATAATCTAATTTAAGACTAACACTGAGATATTAAAGTATGGGAATCAAAAGGGATTAGATACCCCTGTAGTCCATACCCTGAACGATGAGTGCTTATTCTATAAGACTAATTAGGATAAAATTAACGTTAGCACTCCGCCTGGGAACTACGGTCGCAAGGCTGAAACTCAAAGGAATTGACGGGGACCTGCACAAGCAGTGGAGCATGTGGTTTAAATCGACAATACACGCGAAATCTTACCAATTTTTGCATTATAACAGGTGTTGCATGGCTGTCGTCAGTCCGTGCTGTGAAGCGTTTGGTTCATTCCAATAAACGGACAAAACTCTTATGTATTTTAGATTACAAACAGTTGAAGATATTTCAAAGGAAGGAAAGAACGACGTCAAGTCCTCATGACCCTAATAAATTGGGCTACTTTCATGTGCTACAATGATTTTTTCAATTAGAAGCAATACTGAAAACTATAGCTAAACCGTAACAAAAATCAAGTTCGGATTAATTTCTGAAAATCGAAATTATGAAGTTGGAATTGCTAGTAATCGTAAATTAGAATGTTACGGTGAATTTGTTCTCAGGTCTTGTACACACCGCCCGTCACGCTACGGAAATTTATTTTATTGGAAAATAAACAAATTTTATTCAAAGTAAAAAAAGGACTGAAGTGAAGTCGTAACAAGGTAGCCGTAGGGGAACCTGTGGCTGGATTATTAAATTTATTTTCTACTACTCTAAAAACTTAACTTAACTACAATGTACGAGCAAATAAACTATTTAAATATATCAACTTTATTGTTTTTAATTAGTATCATAGGAATACTTTTAAATCAAAGAAATATTTTAGTGATGTTAATGTCTTTAGAAATGATGTTTTTATCAGTAAGTTTTAATTTAATTTTCTCTTCTATTTTATTGGATGATATTATAGGGCAAATTTTTTCTTTACTTATTTTAACTGTTGCAGCTGCAGAATCATCTATTGGATTAGCAATCCTGGTTATTTATTACCGAATTCGAAATGTAATAACAGTAGAATTAATGACGTTGATGAGTGGATAG